GTAGTCTTGTGTGTAAGCATAGCATTTCTGGTCGAACCCGCCCAACCCAACTAAGAAGAACCGAACCTGACAGACACATCTTTTTCCTTTTGGGAGGGTACTCCGAGTAGTGGGTACCTCGTAGGACCTCGACCCGCCTACTCGGGTCTTGTATGGATATGCAGGAAGGGGTGCTCCTAGGTGTGTATAGGGGTTGTGTTTGTTCGCGAGAATGGATTCCTCGTCAAGTCCGTTTGGGGGGTGTGGACACACTTGCGCGAATTCGGGTAACGGCTACAAGGGAGAAATCGAAAGGAAACTGTACCCGACCAGGGATGGACGTAAACTCGTAAGCTACCGAGGGTAGGGATAATCGTCCAGGTCTTATTGTGAAACAAAAAAGCCGCCCCGCCACAGCAGGCGGGTTGCTTCCTCTGTCGTCGCCGGGGAGCTCTTTCTTGGCGAGGAGACCTTAGGATAAGTTGCTAAAACAAACGGGAGGGGAGGATCGACCCGTTCAGTAGAATTCCGAAGAAAGACTGTTGGCAGCAGGTGGAGACATTTCTTTTGCCCCCTTCAAAAGGAAATGCGGGCAGGGTAGAGCTCGACAGAAGGTTCGAGAATAGGGTCCTCTTCTTAACTTAAGATTCAGATAAAAAAAGAGTTCCAAACCTGTATGCATGCACCTCCGTACAAGTGCTGCGTACAAGTTTCGGCCAGGAGAATTGGGAAAGATCAAACCAATTTGAACCGCTCACATTACAGTAGTAGTAGCGTAAAGGCCGTAAGTCGGGGGGCGGCCATAACATAAGGCTATTACTTTCACATCTCTCTCTCTATCTTTAGATATCTATAGAGAGATAGATCCGCTGCGTGAACAACCCGACTGTGCGTTACATGTGCTCTACAGGCCGCACTCCATCCTCTTCCCAACGAGCCCTTTTTTCCTTTGATTTGGAAGACGGGCGTTGCCTTCGGTTCGAAAGGCATGGCTTTCAGTATGTCTCCAGATGGGGGCCCCACTAGTCCGGCTAGCTAGTAAGCGGTTCTTTCGGGCGAGAAGCAGGCCGGGCCATACGGGCGGGCATCTCCCGCAACGCAAGCTGCATTGTTCGCCACCACCCAAGAAGCAAAAGATTCGAGAGTCCAGGCTGAAAATACATGCATAGATAGTGGTCTAATGACAAGGGCCGACGACGGAAGCTCGGGACGGAGCCGTATGATGCGGAAGTCTCACGTACGGTTCCCTGAGAAGGGAGTGGCTACCTACTGGAGCTTCGACCAACCACCACCGGTCAATTCCGCTTTGGGGCCACCCCTTACTCTACCATTATTATAGGGGTATGGGGTTCGAGACAAAGAAAGATCAAGGCAGCATATCAGTTTTTCCTTTATACTTTACTTGGATCTGTTTTTATGCTATTAGCTATTCTGTTGATTCTTCTCCAAACAGGAACCACCGATTTACAAATCTCATTAACCACAGAATTTAGTGAGCGGCGCCAAATCTTTCTATGGATTGCTTCTTTCGCCTCTTTCGCCGTCAAAGTGCCTATGGTACCAGTTCATATTTGGTTACCCGAAGCTCATGTAGAGGCACCTACGGCAGGATCCGTCATCTTGGCAGGAATTCCTTTAAAATTGGGAACCTACGGGTTTTTAAGATTTTCAATACCCATGTTTCCCGAAGCGACACTTTGTTCCACTCCTTTCATTTATACTCCAAGCGCGATTGCTATAATATATACTTCCTTGACCACTTCAAGACAGATCGATCTTAAGAAGATCATTGCTTACTCCTCAGTAGCCCATATGAATCTGGTGACTATTGGTATGTTTAGTCGGGCGGCGGCCGTTAGGTCACCTATTTTGAGTTATGGAAACACAAGGCCAAAACATGTGTGCCGGGCGTGCGACCCATCAACCTACTAGCAATGGGGGAGAAAACATAGCATGTCGCAACAAAAGCTTGATTCGAGGCGTCAGCAAAACACTGCCGTCTATTCCAAAAACAAAAGCCCCTTAGCGCCCCGGGACGGGAGTGGGGGACGGCCCTACGCGCAGGCAACAGCAGCACCGGCTCTACGAAGTCAGAATCGAATCTTTCTGTTGGCTTTCCCAATTCATTCGTGAATAAGAATTCAAGGGCGTTAAGCGAGCGCTTCTAGCTGCTTCGCCTGCTTGCTTCAACTTATGGCGGCTATCTATGTTGGCGTGGCGGAAATGAACGAAAAATATGAACGTGCTATTTTCAAATCGATTGATAGATAGCCTGATCTGTTCTGATAGATCGAAAGAGGAGGAATGGATAGAGAGGGAATCTCTCAAGTTTAAGGGGAAATCTCCTCTTTCGATCTATTGATGAGACAACTATCTATTCTTGATCCATCAGAAAGAGATCGATATGTATCTGATGGAGTCTACATCGTATGTAGAGCGCCCAAGCGCTTTTTGGGCCAGCTCAGTTCTCTTATCCATCGGTCCAATGCACTGGGCTCATCTCATGGAGGGAAAAGCCAAAATGTAGTTGTGTTGTTGTTGGCCGCCTCGACGCATTCCCTTCTCCCCTCGGCATCGTCCCACACAGAAAGAAAGAGCGCAGAGCCCCGGCCCGACCTCTAGGTCCGCTAACGTAAAGCGAGGAGTTAAGCCTGAACTGGCGAACCGAAGTCACTTTCGGAACCATACTTCCTACCGCTAACACGTGTCCAGTCCAGCGGGAACGCGCAGCGCAAACGAACGTGAGCTGCTATACCGAATCCCCCGCTGGCCATCGGGGACCGAGTGGTAAGGCCATGATCTGCAGGGGAACGGATCACTCATTCTTCCATTGGGGACAGGTGCACGAACGACAACTCCAAACGTCACACATCCGCCGACTACCTACCGTTTAGGTGGCACCAGCGATATCCAGCTAAGGTAAGGAACTTCGTGTCGCGGCTGCCCCACTCCGCGCTGCGGTCTCATGAACTGAACTTCGTTGCCTTCCCGCGCGCGAAGCGAATGGGCGCTGTGCTGTGGGTCAGTTTCGGGGCGGGGGGCGAAGAGAGACCAGAAGAATGATTCATTTGGATTGACGAGCTTTTTCAGCCCCAAAACTGACGAATCAATGGAATGGCTGTCTATCCATGAACATCTATTCTATCTGTATATCTAGGGGATCTGATCTCTCTATACAAAAAAAAATGTTTTATGGCATGATATGATCGCCTAGCCGTAGCCGCATATCAGCTGCGCTCAATATGCGGGTTGGATCAGATCTTTCGCTTTGACGGAAGCTTTTGGACCTAGCGAAAAGGACTTTAAGCCTTCGCGCAAGCAAGCAAGCGCGAGAGAAGCAAGCAAAGTAGAAGAAGCTTTGCCAGAAGCAAGACGAGGAAGCGGAGCTGTCTACGAAGCGGTAGCTTCCCCCGACCGACTAAAATACAACAGTCGCGACCTACTTTGATTCAAAAGAAAGGCGAAGGCTTTGGCAACAAGCAAACGGCTTTCTATCATAGTTGCAAGGGTTCCAAACCTTAACTACAACCTTAAGTACCAAAGGCTGCTTTGGTTGGTTTCATAAGGGGGCTGTTCACTACAAGCTATCAGCGCTGTCAACGATTGAATGGCAATAAGAGTTGTCGACGTTCAATCTCTAAGGCGGGTTTCCGCTGAGAACGGAATAGTGTTCGTGTCCAAAGGTGACCAACGCTCTAGCTTCTAGAGTTCGCTGCTTTTCCCAGGCCGGAGAAGGGCTCGCCTTTGTTTGATATGTTCATTCAGTACCAATACAAAGAACAACTACACCAAAGTGGAAGGGCCACTATAGAAGCTAGAAGTAGCCTATAGTATAGTAGTCGGCCTAACCAAATCGTCACGACAACATAAAAATACCCTTATGAATAGAATCTTAAGTAGGGGGCTAAGCTGAGCTGGAAGGAGGCAAGCAAATGAAGAGAGGCATTATGGGCCGACTACAAGAAGCAAAGCTTCGTAGACTCGACAAGTCGCTTATAGAAGGCCGACCACTACATACGCCGCTGGCGGAGAAAGCTCGTTGAGCTTCCCTTCATTCGCTTCGCGGGAGCCGCACAGCACATAGCTGGAAGTAAGAGGGCCCATACTACCTGCCTTGCCCTTCGCTCCGAGGGACCGTAGATCGGAAAGCGCCTTCTAAACCACCCCATTCATACAAAAGAGAAGGGAAGGGGCCTATGTCTTTGCATGACTCCTGCATATTTGACCCTATCTACACCCGGGGCCAATCCCCTATCGGTCCTGCCACCACGCCGCAGAACGGGAGCTCGTGTGAAACCTTATATTTCTGGCGTAAGAGCGGTGGAACGTAACAAAATATTACGGTCGCGTAACATAAGGGCCGGAGGTACGGGAAACTCGGCCAAAATATGACACCCGAAGGGCCCGGCACGCACAATCCTATCCTATCCGAGTCCGAGTCCGAGTTTACCCCTTGCATTTCGGACAGCCGTCCGTAGCATCATAAGGAGGACCTCCCTTTCGAGGTACAAAAATGGTACGGTACATAGGAGGTTGGTCTTTCTCAACGTGGTGTATAGCACGAAAAACCTTTCGATACAAGATAGAGCCGTTCACATGAAAGAAGAGAAGAAAGGATTGATTCTCTTCTTTCTCTTTCTCGAGGGGGAAAGAGAAAATAGGGTCTTATGGAGGGAGGGGGAACATTCGGGCGCATTTATCAAAATCCTCTACTGCATCCAGGATCACAAGTGGAACGCTAAACAGGGGTGGGAAGGCAGCGAGCTCCGCAACAAAAGCGAAGCGAGCCGCGCTAGTAGCGCGCATCCGTTTTTCAGCTGGCTTCAAAGTGCTAGTTGTAGCGCGCTAGCGCCTCTATAGAGTAAGGCTCTTCTGTGGAGTCGCACTCCACGAGCCTTGTCTTCCCTCCAATGACTAGCTTCCGTTTCTTGTTCCGGTCCGACAACGAGGACGCTGCCCTGCCCTTCTCCTGCCGTGGAAGGACTTCAGCCTGTGGTGTGGTCCAACCCATGGGCGGAGTCGCCCTCATCCCCCCATTGCTCAGTACTCCCTGCTGCTTCGCTAGGCTTTACCTGTCCCCGGCGTGGACGCGGGCTTCTATAAGAGAATGAGAAGCTCTCAACACAAGAAAAGGCGAACCGCGCGGAGCCCCCCCGAGTTCGTTTTCTGCCGCCATTGGCCGGCCGCTGGGGAAAGACAGCCCGGCCCCCTCTCGGGAAAGGGAGGTGGGGGTCCAACAAGCTCTTGCGGCAGAGGGGGCCCACAAGCACCCGCCCCTTCTTCTTCAGTAAAGCCGACCTTTTTTTCGCCAGTGCTGTGCTGACGCAGTGCGCACGTAGATAAGGAAAGCAAAATACCAGTGGGGATGGGGGCCGGTGCCTTTCTTTTACGGCCTAAACTCCTATTTGTCAGCCGTGGGGAACTACTGCTCGGTCAGGGGGAGGGGAAAGGCTTGGGCCTACCTATCCCGATAGGACCTCATAAAGGAACGGGAGCTGTTGAGAGGTTCCATATTGCCGAGCCTGGGCAGCACTTCTGTACGTGATCGTAGTATGTCACGTCGTCTCGTCCCCGCTGCATTGAAGAGTACCTATGCACCATGTTCCGGTTCACTGATAAGGAAGATAGAGTTGGGGTGGGGTCTACGATGTAATACTAAAGTATGACCCGGGGAGATACATGCTAACTATGGGTAGGAAGCAGGAAGCCATTTTAAAATAATTTCGGGGGGTTACAGATCTCTTATACTACCATCGATCGACAGAGCGGAACGACCAGAAAAAGAAGTGAAGTTAGAAAGCCGTATGATAGGTGGTAACTATCTTGTACGGTTCGGGGGGTAATCGGCGTACTCCGATCAGTGGGGGGAATCTTTGGCTCTATCGAACATACAGGGAATTGGAGGTAGCATTCCACCGATGTTAAGTCATGGGCTGGTTTCTTCAGCCCTTTTTCTATGTGTTGGTGTTCTATATGACCGACATAAGACTCGACTTGTTAGATATTACGGAGGTTCAGTGAGCACCATGCCGAATCTCCCTACCATTTCCTTCTCTTCCACTTTGGCCAATATGAGTTCACCTGGTACTAGCAGCTTTATCGGGGAATTTCCCATCTTAGTAGGAGCTTTCCAAAGAAATAGCTTAGTAGCCACATTAGCAGCGCTGGGGATGATTTTAGGCGCGGCGTATTCCCTTTGGCTATACAATCGTGTGGTTTCTGGAAATTTAAAACCCGATTTCCTCCATAAATTCTCCGATCCAAATGGCAGAGAAGTTTCCATATTTATACCTTTTCTTGTTGGAGGGGCGACCGTCCGTTGAACTACCAAAGAAAAAAGGGTAAACCAATGTGATCATGACATTGTAGGTGCTTGCGATGGGACGGATGCGACTTCCCGTTCTTGGTTTGGGTGGCATAGCCCGTTGCAGAAGTCCCCCTTTTTTTAATCCATTTCTTTAGGGAGCTTGACTTTACTAAAAAAATAAGGCTCGCGCGGGGGCGCTCACCTTTTTTGGCTGAGCCATATCTTGCTGGGTGGGACCGAGAGAAAGAAAGGACGGGGGGGCAACCATGCATGGTACTTCTCGACCGTGTCTCCGAGGAACAGTTGAACGAACGACTCATGAATGCTGCCAGGTTGGACGAGCCAATAACTCGAACGCGTTCGGTCTGTTTTTTGAGCAAGAATCACAGCGTTACCTTACCTTCACCATGATACGGACTCCAAGTTCTTATGGCAGAGCACGAGGAGATTTTTCATCAATATGATGATGGGAATGGAAACCAGAAGCACGACCGGGGTCTTCGTGGTCCAAGATAATAAAACCATCAGTAAGAGTAACGTAAGCATGAGACTTTTTGGTAGTACCGGTGAACCAGATGGCCGCGGCGATGGAATCTGGGACGGAGGACTCGTAGTATCTCTATAGATCTGGCAAAAACGAAAGACCCCCTAACGTAACTCGAATGGGGACTGACCACTGAGCCCACTCTGGCCTCGCAGGGCGGGCCCCTGTGGTTGCGAGCTGGAGCTGCCATAGCTTATGGCTAGAGCAATAGGAGTGGGCCCCAGCAGAGAAAACAGTAAGGATAACGAGCGCTCCGCCCGCTTGGCGGGCGGCAAGAGCAGCGGGCAAGTGCTTGGTAGGCCAACAGCCCAGTGAACCGGGCGGGGCACTCGACGAAAGGGGGGCACGCTGAGCAAGTACGGCCCCGCTCCGCTTTATTAAAAGCGAGGACCACTACGGGAGGTCAAACCAAGGACCTATGGAAGTTGGGGCCTGTCCCCGGTCAATATTGGATCAAACAATAGGGGGCCGTAGCACTGACCTCTTTTTTTATTGATTCAATACAATATGGGAAAAGATCGTACAGTTCCCTACCGAGACAACAGAAACTCTCAACGGATCCTCCGCGCGCTGGGCATACCTCTTCCGTGCGTCTTTCTCGTGGCGGGAACAGAACAACAGGGAAAGACCCGGCCGACCTGCCCAGGGCTCGAGGGCGAGCTTTATTGTTGAGAGAATGGGGAGTGAATCGAAAGGCTTCCGTTTCCGTTCTTGGTTTGGGGGCTTTCGGGCTCCTCTCGATCAACTTCGTAGTTGGGAAGGGGGAAGGAGTCTAAATCAATGGACATTAATGAACCATCATTGATGGACGTTGCACATGACACGATCAATTCGACTCAAGGTCTGGCGCTAATAGAAGTTGCTTACTCTCCTAGTAGCGAAGGAAAAGGGCAGGGCCTGAATTCAGACCAGACTCATCTTTGTTTGAGCTGCTCCCACGCGCGCAGACCGGAAGATCTCAGTTGTCCTGAACTGGACAAATACGTAGAGATCTTCGTGGGACCGGGGAGGGAGTCTAAATCGATCTTTTCTAGGATTCCAACTCATGCCACGCACGGAGATCTTTCCATTGATAGAGTTGGAGGGCTTCCCCCTTGAACAAACTCTTAAAGGTTAGTACTACCTGCCTCTACGGAAGAGGTGTACTTTGTACCGCCGGGAGGTCATATAGATCGAAACCCAGAGCGATAAGAACGAAAGGGTTGGTGTGGCCACAGCTACAACTACTGGCGCTTCAAAAGGCTTAGATTCTAAGGGCGCTACTGAAAGCCTTTTTTTAGGTCGTGTAATAGGGAGGGGAGGTGTAAGTCTCGAAAGCCTTTGGTACTTCGGTAGGGCGAGCAGCCCTTAAACTAAAAAAAAGGTTTGGAACCCTTCCCCTATTTCTGCATTTCATTCTCTATTTGGCCCGCCTCAAACAAAATGAGAAAAAAAGGGGAGGCCTATTGATTCGAAGTCACTACGAAAGGGTCGGTCAATAGCAACGCTCTTTCTTTCCCGGGTCTCCTTTCGAAGGAAAGGCCTTCGCATTCCTAATCCGGTAGGGCCGGACGGCTTTGTTTGCCCCAGCTTGGCGAATCGCATCCCCGCGCAACGACATTGTTTGTGAGTCCCTTACCGTTCTCGCTCAGTGTTTGCAACGGCTGGGAAGGCAGTCGTAGAAGCGAAGCCTATCGCCACGCCGACCATCAAATACGAGATTGGGCCTCTTCTCAAAGATTTGATGGAATGGCCCAGCCCACCCAAAAGCGCTTATGTCATATCGGAACTCATGGCTGGAAACAATCCTTATGGTTTTGATATCCGGTAGGAATAATAAGAATCAAAGTCCAGGTTGGTTGGTGAGCCTAGTGATAGGAGACTATCTAGCTTGGTTCGGAGAGCACTTGTTGGGTTAAAGATTTTTTTGTTGCTAAATGTTACGGCCTAAATGCTGAACTATTGACCCTACTTGTTTGGATGGGTGTTCACCCCAAAGTGTTCCCGGACTGCATGCATACATCCGTAAGTAACTTAGTGCAACATGGCAAATTTCATTGAGAGGAATCAGCAAAGAAAAGAAACAGGGGTCAACATCAACATGTGTATTTGAGAGATTGTCCTGGGGCTGAGGAGTGTCCACATGAGTTCGTTGAGGTGTCTACACAGGAATAAAAACCTCTTTTTTATTCTGTCGAGAGTTCGGATTGCTCCACCTAAGTAGAACGAAAAGGAGGAATTGGAAATTCAAAGGGGGAGCCAGAAGCTTCGCTTCCGGTAGCTTGCTGACTCTCCTAGTTAGAAGAAGGCTCCTTGGCGGATTCTTTAGATCTGGATAGAGTCCCCTTTACTTGATATTCTATTAGTAAAGCGCTAGCGCGCTACAACTAGCATAGCAGCCTGCGGAAAAGGCTCTAGAGCCCTTACTCCTAAGTTGGAGCAAGAAGCAAGGGATTGAGCCCATCCCTTTCTATTAGTAAGTCAAAAGGCGAAACTTTAGTTTGATTACAGGGCCTTTAGGCTTTACTAAGAACATAGAAGGGGCTTTTCCCTTTACTAGTAAGGGGCAAAGATCATCCGCTTTTATAATCAACTTTTAGTCATCTATCTTGCTACCTACTCCTATAGCAAAAAGGCTTTGGGGATAGGATCACACTCGAGAAATAGTCTACTTCAAGGCTGCAGGGAGGACTACGCTCTGCAGGTGGGCACCACTATTCATCATGTCAAGACGGAATTCCGGTTTGTTTTCGAAGGTGACCAAAAAGAGTCGACGAAAACCGGGCATACATTCGAGAGAGAGAAGAATTAGATCGTGTCTGGGTCAAGGAAGGGGACGGGTGACCCGAAACCTCTTCCTCCGGTAAGAGCTGTCTAACCTCTGTTGTCTTGCTATAACCTAGTCTTACTCGCTCTTACCTCCCTGCCTGTTCTCCTTTCTTTCTTTTATGAGAATACCTGCCCTGCCGTCTCCGCTCTCGTTCGGGCCCCGGGAATCCCTTGTTTTTGGCTACGGTCTTTATTTACCTTTTTGCGCTCCCCCCTAAAAACTACTAATTCACAAACACTACTGGAACGGCAGGGCATGACAGCAATACCACGACAGATATACTTACCGACAAGAGAGAGCGAGACTGACCTACCCAAGAGAGAGAACGCAAGAGTGACTCCCCTCTATCACGGCCGGAAGA